TTAATACAAAATTTATGGTAATATAGATATTATAGACGAATAATATATTTTTATTTTTAAATAATTTATTTTAGTAAATATTTTTTTAAAGCTTTTAAAATCTTTGTTTAATTAAATTTTGTTAATTATTAGGTGATTAGTTTTCTATGTTGTAATTTTCTATTTTTTATACATATAAATGTTTATATAATAATATATATTTTACTTGTATATACATATTATATATAATTAATATAAAAATTTATATATTAAAATAAATTATATATATTAATATTTTTTTCTATACAAACATTGGAAATATATATTAAAATTAAATTTTTAATATTTAATATATTCATATATATAAACTTAAATTTTTTAGTTTTATTTTAATTCACAATTATATTATTTATATTAAATATAAAATTTTATTGTGAATTAAAATAATATAAATGTTTATATAGAATTTAGATTTCTATTATTAAATTTAGAATATAGAAAAAAAAAAAAAAAAAAAATATTTATTAATTTTAATTTATTATTTAATAGTTTAATCTTAATATTTGTATTTTTTTTCATATTAATATAAATGAACTACTAAAAGTTTTAAGGGGACTTAAGGTGGCTAATAATATATATATATTATTATTATGGAATTTGTTTTTTATATTATAAATTATATGTTTTAATTATTAAGCTAAATAATTGTTATTTAAAAATATTTTATTAAATGTATAGACTATTTATAATGTAAAGTTTTATTTTGGCTTGATAATTTATTGATAATTTGTTTTACATGTAAATTTTTGTGTGAATTTATTTTATTTTAAATAAGTGAAATAATTTATTTATTTGCAGTAATTGATTTTATAAATTTTAAGAAATTTAGATATAGTAATATTATAAAGCATTGGCTAAATTTGTGCCAGCAGTCGCGGTTATACAATAGATGCAAATAAATTTTTTTATAAATTGAGTTAAATTAATTCTATTATTGTGTTTATTTATAATTTTATTAGGTGAAATTTTAAAGTTATATAAAAATTTAAGATTGTTAATTGAGACTTTGAAATCTAAGGTTTAAACTAGGATTAGATACCCTATTATTTTGGATGTTTATAATTTACATTTAGGTAGTATTAGATATGATCTTGAAACTTAAAAAATTTGGCGGTATTTTAGTCTTTTCAGAGGAACCTGTTCTGTAATCGATAATCCACGTTGGATCTTACTTAATTTTGTTTTTCAATTTGTATATCGTCGTTATTGAATATTTTATAAGAACAATAATTTTCAATTTTTTATATAAAAATTTATATCAGATCAAGGTGCAGTTTATAGTTAAGTAGAAATGGGTTACAATAATTTTATTTATTATGGATTTTAATTTGAAATAGTTAAATGAAGGTGGATTTGATAGTAAATTTTATAATTAAGTAGATTTGATTTTAGCTCTAAAATATGTACACATCGCCCGTCGCTCTTATTATTAAGATAAGATAAGTCGTAACATAGTAGATGTACTGGAAAGTGTATCTAGAAAATCAGTTTAAAGCTTTAGTTAGTAAAGTATTTCATTTACATTGAAGAGATTGTTGTGCAATTCAATATAGGCTGATTATAAATTATTTACTAATTTTTATTGTAAAATATATTAATTTATATTAAAAATAATTATATATTTTTTTGTTTTAGTATTTTATAGAGAATAAATTATTTTAGTTATAGTTAATTAGGTACTGTGAAGGATTATTTAAATATATTGAAAAATTTTTATTTTAAAAGAAAATTTAATTTATTGTACCTTGTGTATCAGGGTATATCAAATAAATAATAGTTAATTTATTTTTCTCGATTTTAAAAGAGCTAATTAATTAATGAAGTTAATGTTGCATAATTATTAATAATTATTAATTAGAAATGAAATTTTATTCGTTTTTAAAGGTATCTAGTTTTTCAAGAAATAAATTTAATTTAGTATTTCAAAATTATAGTGTTTTTATTTTTAAATTTATAATTTTTGAAGTATAATATTTTACGGGATAAGCTGTATAATATATTTTTATAAGTTAGTTATTTAGAAAATAAATTATATGCTTAAGATTAGCAATTAATTGTAATTTTGTTATAAATTATTTTATATATATATAAATATTTATTTTACTTTAAATTTTTTATTGAATTTTTTTTTTAATTTTAGTTATTATGTTATAATGATATAATTAGTATATAATTATCTGTAAATTTAATTTATAATTTTAGATTAAGTTAAATAATTCGGCAAATTTTAGTGCTCGCCTGTTTATCAAAAACATGTCCTTTAGGATTTAATTTAAGGTTTAACCTGCCCATTGAATATTTTTAAAAGGCCGCAGTATTTTAACTGTGCAAAGGTAGCATAATAATTAGTCTCTTAATTAGAGGCTGGAATGAATGGTTGGACGAAGTACTGGCTGTTTCAATTTTAATATATAAAATTTTATTTTTAAGTTAAAAAGCTTAAATTTATTTAAAAGACGAGAAGACCCTATAGATCTTTATAATTATTTGTGTTGTGATTGTTAAGAATATTTAAATTATAATATAATAAATTATTTTGTTGGGGTGACATTAAGATTTAATAAACTTTTAATATTTTTTTACTTTTATTTAAGAATTTAGTGATCCTTTATTATAGATTAAAAAATTAAGTTACCTTAGGGATAACAGCGTAATTTTTTTGGAGAGTTCTTATCGATAAAAAAGATTGCGACCTCGATGTTGGATTAAGATATAGGGTTGGGCGCAGCAGTTCAACTTTTAAGTCTGTTCGACTTTTAATTTCTTACATGATCTGAGTTCAGACCGGCGTAAGCCAGGTTGGTTTCTATCTTTAAAAAAAATTAAATAATTTAGTACGAAAGGGCCAATTATTTGAAAAATAATTTTTTATTATATGAATGTTATTAATTTGGTTACTATTTTGGCAGATTAGTGCAGTAAATTTAGAATTTATGAATGTGATGTTATATCACAGATAGTACTTGATTTTTATTGAATTATTTATATTATTTGTTGGGGGATTGTTATTAGTTATTTGTGTTCTTGTTGGTGTTGCTTTTTTAACTTTACTTGAACGTAAAGTATTAGGTTATATCCAAATCCGTAAAGGCCCTAATAAGGTGGGTATTTTAGGTTTACCTCAACCATTTAGTGATGCAATTAAGTTATTTACTAAGGAACAAACTTATCCGCTAACCTCTAATTATGTTTCTTATTATTTTTCACCTATTTTTTCTTTAATGTTGTCTCTTTTGGTTTGAATATGTATACCATTTTTTGTTAAGTTGTATTCTTTTAATCTAGGGTTATTATTTTTTTTGTGTTGTACTAGCCTAGGGGTTTATACTGTTATGGTTGCGGGGTGATCTTCTAATTCTTCTTATGCATTGTTAGGGGGCTTACGGGCAGTGGCTCAAACTATTTCATATGAAGTTAGATTGGCTTTAATTTTATTGAGATTTGTTTTTTTGATTGGAAGATTTAATATAATTGATTTTTTAAAATATCAAAGGGATGTTTGATTTTTTTTTATTGTTATACCTTTGGGACTTGTGTGGTTTGCTTCTTGTTTAGCAGAAACTAATCGTACACCATTTGATTTTGCTGAAGGAGAGTCTGAGTTAGTTTCCGGATTTAATATTGAATATAGAAGAGGTGGGTTTGCTTTAATTTTTTTAGCTGAATATGCTAGAATTCTTTTTATGTCTATGCTTTTTAGACTTATATTTTTAGGGGCGGATATTTATATAATAATATTTTATGTTAAGCTTTGATTTATTTCTTTTTTATTTATTTGAGTTCGGGGCACACTCCCTCGATTTCGTTATGATAAACTTATATATTTAGCTTGAAAGTGTTTTTTACCTTTTTCATTAAATTATTTAATGTTTTTTTTAGGTATTAAAATATTTTTGATTTCTATTATTTAAATAATTTATTTAAGTAAAGTTAATAGAAAGATTTAATTTCTATCTTATGTTTTCAAAACATATGCTTGTTCAAGCTCATCAACTAATAGTTTATTTTAATAGTTTATCTCATCATATACTAATTAATGGGTTAATTATGTAGTAGGAAAAATAAATAATAGTTAAGATTTGCCCTATAAGTACATAAGGATCTTCTACTGGTCGTGCTCCAATTCATGTTAATAAAATTACTGTTACTAGTATTGTTCAAAATATAAATTGATTAATAGGGTAGAATTGGATTCCTCGAAATTTACTTTTGTAATAAAAGGGCAGAATAGCTAGAATGGCAATGGATATCGCTAAAGCGATTACTCCCCCTAGTTTATTAGGAATTGAGCGTAAAATGGCATAGGCGAACAAAAAATATCATTCTGGTTGAATATGGACAGGAGTTACCAGGGGATTAGCTGGGATGAAATTATCAGGGTCTCCTAACAAGTACGGATTGTATAGGGTTAAGATAGTTAATAATATAATTATTGTAATAAATCCTACGATGTCTTTAAATGTAAAGTATGGGTGGAAAGGAATTTTATCAATATTAGAATTAATACCTAATGGGTTATTTGAACCTGTCTGGTGTAAGAATAGTAAATGAATTATTGTTATTGCTGCAACAATGAATGGGAGGATAAAATGAAATGTAAAAAATCGAGTTAATGTGGCATTATCGACAGCAAATCCTCCTCATACCCATTGAACTAGAGTTGTTCCTAAGTAAGGGATAGCAGATAGAAGATTAGTAATTACAGTAGCTCCTCAAAAAGATATTTGCCCTCAGGGCAAGACATATCCTATGAATGCCGTTGCTATTACTAAAAATAGAATAATTACCCCTGCTATTCACGTGGGGGTAAATAAGTATGATCTATAATATATACCTCGTCCTACATGTAAATAAATGCAAATAAAGAAAAATGATGCTCCATTTGCGTGTAAAGTTCGTAATAATCAACCATAGTTTACATCTCGGCAAATATGTGTAACTCTGTTAAAGGCTATATTGATATCTGCAGTGTAATGTATAGCTAAAAATAATCCTGTTAAAATTTGCACTACTAAGCATAAGCCTAATAGTGATCCGAAATTTCATCATGAAGAGATGTTTACTGGTGCTGGGAGATCTACTAATGCGTTATTAGCAATTTTTAAAATAGGATGATTTGATCGTAAAGGTTTGTTCATTAGTTTAATAATTTTGTCGTAGGGGCCCATAAAAAACATTAGTAATGTTTACGGAAGCAATTAGTGTAATGAAAAGATAATTAATTATTATAATTATTACTAAGTTTGTTGGAAAATTGTATAATTTAATTAAATTTATTATATTTTCTTTGTTTGTGATATAAAAATTTATAGTTTTTATATCATTATTTTCTAAAAATGAAATTAATAAGGTCTTATCTGTTATTATGTATATAATAATAAATACAAATAATATGATTATTGAAATTATTATGGATTTTATAGATAATGAAAATATTTCATTTGAGGCTAGAGAAGTAACATAAATAAATAAAACTAATATTCCTCCAAGGAAAATTAGGAATAAAATATAGGAAAATCAAAATGTTGAGGTAAGTAGCCCTGAAATTAGACAGATTAGAAGCGTTTGTACTAAAAGTATTAAGCCTAAAGCTAAAGGATGAATTATTTGAATAAAAATTGTTGTTGAAATTATAATAATTGAAATTAAAATAAGTTGTGTAATATCAGGAAATAGTTTAAATAAAATATTAATTTTGGGGATTAATGATAAAGTATTTTACTTTTTTCTTGAAGTTTTAAAAGAAAAAATCTTAATTTTGATTTACAAGACCAATGTTTTATTTAAACTATTAAAACTAATGATAGTATTTTATTGATGATTTTGTATTTTTTTATTTATTAGAGGAATTATTTCTTTTGTTTTAAATCGTAAACATTTATTATCTATACTTTTGAGTTTGGAATATATTGTTTTAAGATTGTTTTTAATTATTTTTGTTTATTTAAACTACATAAATTTTGAATCCTATTTTAGTATAGTATTTTTAACATTTAGTGTATGTGAAGGGGCTCTGGGCTTATCAATTTTAGTTTCTATGATTCGTACACATGGAAATGATTATTTTCAAACTTTTAGAATTCTACAATGTTAAAATTTTTGTTAGTAATTTTATTTCTTGTTCCTTTCAGTTTTATAAATAATATATTTTGAATGGTTCAAAATATATTATTTATTTTATCTTTCAGTTTTATTTTAATAAATTGAAGAGTTAATTTTTTTGTTAATATTAGATATTTTTTTGGGTGTGACTTAATTTCTTATGGATTAGTTTTACTTAGAATATGAATTTGTAGATTGATGTTGATGGCCAGAGAATCAATTTATTCCCATAATAAATATGTAAATTTTTTTTTGTTTAATATTATTTTTTTATTATTTTTTTTGTGTTGTACTTTTAGAAGAATTAATTTGTTTATATTTTATCTATTTTTTGAGAGAAGTTTAATTCCTACATTATTCTTGATTTTAGGGTGGGGGTATCAGCCAGAACGTTTACAGGCAGGAATTTATTTAATATTTTATACCTTATTAGCATCTTTGCCTTTATTGGTGGCTTTATTTAAAATTTATGAAGAATTGGGCTCAATAAATTATTATCTAATTGATTATATATTTGATTATGAAGTGTTATATTTTGGTTTAATTCTTGCTTTTTTAGTTAAAATACCAATGTTTTTGGTTCATTTGTGGTTGCCCAAGGCTCATGTAGAAGCCCCAGTTTCTGGTTCTATAATTTTAGCCGGTATCTTATTGAAATTGGGGGGTTATGGCTTATTGCGGGTATTTGGAATATTACAAATTTTAGGGATAAAGTTAAATTTTATTTGAATTAGAATTAGATTAGTTGGCGGGTTTTTAGTGAGATTAGTATGTTTGCGTCAAGTTGATTTAAAATCTTTAATTGCTTATTCATCAGTCGCACATATAGGAATTGTTTTAAGAGGTCTTTTAACTATAACATTTTGGGGTTATTGTGGTTCATATGCATTAATAATTGCTCATGGTTTATGTTCTTCTGGATTATTTTGTTTAAGTAATATCACTTATGAGCGTTTAGGAAGACGAAGTCTAATTATTAATAAAGGATTAATAAATTTTATACCTAGAATAACTTTTTGGTGATTTTTATTAAGAGCCGGAAATATAGCTGCTCCTCCTACTTTAAATTTATTAGGTGAGATTAGACTATTAAATAGAATTGTTGCATGATCTTTATTAAGTATAATGATATTATCTTTAATTTCTTTTTTTAGAGCTGCTTATACTTTGTTTTTATATTCGTATAGTCAACATGGAAAAATATTTTCTGGTTTATATTCTAATATAACTGGGTTAGTGCGGGAATATTTATTATTATTTTTACATTGATTTCCTTTAAATTTATTAATTATAAAGAGAGAAATATGTATATTATGAATTTAATGTTTAAATAGTTTAATAAAAATTTTGATTTGTGGTGTCAAAGATATGAATTTAATTCATTTTAGATCGTGAAATATATTTCTATTTGCTTGATTAGTTTTTTCTTCCTTTTTGTAATTAGATTAATTTTATTTATTTTTGGTATATTATTTCTAATAGATGAATTTGTTATATTTATTGAATGGGAAGTGTTGTCTTTAAATTCTATAAGAGTGGTAATAACTTTTTTGTTTGATTGAATAAGATTAATATTTATATCATTTGTTTTATTAATTTCGTCTTTAGTAATTTATTATAGTCGTGAGTATATGTCTTCAGATTATAATATTAATCGTTTTATTATATTAGTTCTTATATTTGTTTTATCAATAATATTATTGATTATTAGTCCTAATTTAATTAGAATTTTATTAGGATGAGATGGATTAGGTCTTGTTTCTTATTTGTTAGTTATTTATTTTCAGAATATAAAATCTTATAATGCGGGGATATTAACTGCCTTATCTAATCGTATTGGAGATGTTGCCTTGTTATTAGCAATTGCTTGAATATTAAATTACGGTAGCTGAAATTATATTTTTTATATTGATTTTATAAGAAGCGAATTTAATATAAAAATTATTTCTTTTTTAGTATTATTAGCCGCTATAACTAAAAGTGCTCAAATTCCCTTTTCTTCTTGGTTACCCGCTGCTATGGCTGCTCCTACCCCTGTTTCAGCGCTAGTCCATTCATCTACATTAGTAACTGCTGGGGTTTATTTATTAATTCGCTTTAATATATTATTAATTAATAATGAAACAGGCCAATTTTTATTATTAATTTCTGGGTTGACAATATTTATGGCGGGAATTGGGGCTAATTTTGAATTTGATTTAAAAAAGATTATTGCATTGTCTACTCTTAGTCAATTAGGTTTAATGATAAGAATTCTGTCAATAGGGTATTATAAATTAGCATTTTTTCATTTACTTACACATGCGCTATTTAAAGCTCTTTTATTTATATGTGCTGGGGCAATTATTCATAATATAGGAAATTTTCAAGACATTCGTATAATAGGAATGTTAGTTAAATGTATGCCTTTAACTTCTTCTTGTTTTAATATTGCAAATCTAGCTTTATGTGGGATACCTTTTTTAGCAGGATTTTATTCAAAAGATTTAATTTTAGAAATTGTGTCATTTTCTTATATTAATATATTAAGATTTTTTTTATATTTTTTTTCTACAGGGTTAACAGTATGTTATTCTTTTCGGTTAGTATATTATTCTATAATTGGCAATTTTAATAGTTTAAGTTTAAATGTATTAAATGATGAGGGATGAATTATACTTAAAGGTATATTAGGCTTATTAATTATAAGAGTTGTGGGGGGTAGAATATTGAATTGATTTCTTTTTCCTACTCCTTGTATAATTTGTTTGCCGTATTATCTTAAACTATTAACTTTATTAGTTTGTTTATTAGGGGGTTTATTTGGATACATTATTTCTAATGTAAATTTATATTTTATAAATAAATCTTTAAAATTTTACAATTCTAGAAGATTTATAGGTAATATATGATTTATACCTATTATCTCTACTTACGGAATTTTAAGAAGACCTCTTAGTTTAGGTAGTTTTGTTATTAAATCTTTTGACCAAGGGTGGTCAGAATTTATTGGTGGCCAGAAATTGTATTATATACTAGTAAGTTATTCTAAAATTGTTCAGGTTATCCAAAATAATAGATTAAAAATTTATTTATTAATTTTTGTATTATGGATTAATGTCTTATTAGGTTTATTTATTATACTATAAATTAATTTAATAAATCTAAATAGCTTATAATTAGAGTATAACACTGAAGATGTTAGGGGGACTAGTATAGTCTTTAGGTATTAATAATTTTAAAAAGTAATTTATAAAGAAAAATTTCTTATTTTTACAGTGAAAATGTAATGTTTTAAATGTGTAAACTATATAAATAAGAAGTATAAATGGAGTTTAACCATTAAAGTAAAAAGTTAGCAGCTTTTTCTTGAACTATCATACTTCCTTAATTGGAGAAATATCTCATTTATATCATTAACAGTGATATGCCTCTTTTTGGCTTCAATTAAAATTAAGAATAAGGGTAACTAAAATTACCTAAAATTAGGTCGAAACTAATTGCAATTAATCGCTTCAAATTCTATTAAGGTAGATTGAATAATCAATACCTTTTGAATGCAAATCAAATGTTATATTTAACTACAACCCTTTTTGGTGTTTAATTTATTTGGTTCAATTTAATGCCCCTTGATTTCATTCATGGAATAGTCCTACAATTAAAATTAAAATAAAATATGTTCTTGTAATAATTCATACCAATAGATTTGAGGTATGAATAACTATAATTATTGGTAAAATTAATGCAATTTCTACATCAAAAATTAAGAAGATAATTGCAATTAAAAAAAATTGTAAAGAAAATGGTAAACGGGCGGATGAGCTAGGATCAAATCCACATTCGAATGGAGAACTTTTTTCTCGGTCAATAATTAATTTTTTTGAAAGAATTGATGCCAAGGTTATAACAATTAATGAAATTGTTAAAATAATTATTGCAGTTAATAATATTGATGTGATTATTTATACTATTTGAATATAGACCTCATGATTGGAAGTCACGCATACTTTAATATACTATATAAATATGAATTGATTAACCTCCTCATCAATAGATTGATACATATAAAAATAATCAAACAATATCTACAAAATGTCAGTATCATGCTGCAGCTTCAAAGCCAAAATGGTGGTTTTTGGAAAAGTGGTTGTTTAAATGTCGCATTAAACAGATTAATAAAAAAGAGGTTCCAATTAGTACGTGTAGACCATGAAATCCAGTGGCTACAAAAAATGTAGAGCCGTATACAGCATCTGAAATTGTAAAGGGAGCTTCTATATATTCATAAGCTTGTAAAGCTGTAAAATAGACGCCTAATAAAATAGTAAAAAATAAGCCTTGAGTTGTTTGGGAATGATTACCCTCTATTAAACTATGATGAGCTCATGTAACTGTTACTCCTGAAGCTAAAAGGATAGCAGTATTTAAAAGGGGGATTTGAAAAGCATTAAAGGGTAAAATCCCCATAGGGGGTCATATAGATCCTACTTCAATTCTTGGGGATAAACTTCTATGAAAAAAAGCCCAAAAAAATGAAATAAAAAAGAATACTTCTGAAATGATAAATAGGATTATTCCCCATCGTAATCCAATGGTTACAGAAATAGTATGAAGACCTTGAAATGTTCCTTCTCGGGAAATATCTCGTCATCATTGATACATTGTTAGTAATGTAATAACTATCCCTAACATGAAAAGCGATATATTATATTGATGAAATCATTTCACTAAGCCTGACACAATAGTTATAGCTCCAATTGCCCCCGTTAATGGTCATGGGCTATAATCTACTAAATGATAAGGGTGGTTTGAATGTGTTGACATTACTAATGTTCACTTATATATATATATAAGTTAATTAACTTCTCTAGAATAGAGAGTTCTTAATACAGCAAATACATACGATTGAATGATTGCAACTGCTGACTCTAAAATTAATAAAGCAATTTGTGTTAAAATTAAAATTGTAATAATAAAGGATGATAGTGATGGTCCAGTGTTTCCTAATAAAGTCAAAAGAAGGTGTCCTGCAATTATGTTTGCTGCTAATCGAACTGCTAATGTCCCTGGCCGAATAATATTTCTAATAGTTTCAATGCATACTATAAAAGGTATTAAAACTGAGGGGGTACCTTGAGGTACTAAATGAGCAAATATATGTTGAGTGTGATTGATTCAGCCGTATAATATAAAAGATAATCAAAGAGGTAAAGCTAGAGACAAGGTTAAAGTTAGATGTCTAGTTCTGGTAAATACATAAGGGAATAGGCCTATAAAATTATTAAATATAATTATAGAAAATAGGGAAATAAAAATAAATGTTCTTCCTGAGTGACCATTAGTCCCTAGTAAGATTTTAAATTCTTTATGAAGTGTTAACAAAATATTGTGTCATATAATATGATATCGTGATGGCATAAATCAATATGTTATCGGAATTATAAAAATTCCGATAAATGTGCTTATTCAATTTAAAGATAAATTGAATAAGCTAGATGATGGATCAAATACAGAAAATAAATTAGTTATCATTTTCAGATTAGTGAATTAGATGATTTCTTTGACTTTTCATCAATTTTATTTACTGAGGGCAAAATTAAATAGTAGTTGATAATACAAAATACTATAAATGTTATTGAAAAAATTAAAAATAAACTTAATCATTTAATTGGAGCTATTTGTGGAATTAAAAAATATCAATAAATTTGATTATTTTAGTTTGACATACTAATGTTATAAGTTAACTAATTTTTCATTAGAAGTAAGTGCTAATTTACTATTATGTGGTTTAAGAGACCATTACTTGCTTTCAGTCATCTAATGATTAATTATTTATAGATATAATTCATTTAATGAAATGGTTAGTTGGTACACTTTCAATTACAATAGGCATAAATCTATGATTAGCCCCACAAATTTCAGAACATTGACCGTAAAATACCCCTGGCCGATTGATTATGAAATTAGTTTGGTTTAAACGGCCAGGGGTACCATCCACTTTAACCCCTAAGGCAGGAATAGTTCATGAGTGAATTACATCAGCAGCTGTTACCAAAATTCGAATTTGAGAATTTATAGGTAATACAATACGATTGTCTACATCAATTAATCGAAAGCTATTAATGTTAAGTTCATCTATGGGAATTATATATGAATCAAATTCTAAATTTATAAAATCTGAATATTCATAGCTTCAATATCATTGATGCCCAATAGATTTTAATGTAATAATAGGTTCATTGATTTCATCTAATAGATACAAAAGTCGTAGGGATGGAAATGCAATAAATAATAAAACAATAGCAGGTAAAATTGTTCAAATGATTTCAATTGTTTGCCCATGAAGTAAATAACGATTAGTTAAAGTGTTAAAAAATAATATAAATATAATATATCTTACTAAGATTGTAATTATAATTAAAATTAATAGAGCATGATCATGAAAGAAAGTTAGTTGTTCTATTAATGGTGATGCTCTATCCTGTAAACCTAGATTTGATCATGTTGACATTTATTCTAATAAAAGAAATTAAATCTTTATATATGAAGCTTAAATCCATTGCACTAATCTGCCATACTAGAAATTAGTTAAAAGAGGGAGTTCAGAATAACAGTGTTCAGCTGGAGGAATATTTTGGTACCATTCAATTGATGAATTTAATTGAATAGGATATAAAACATTTCGTTGAGTAATTATACTTTCTCAAATAATAAATAGGAAAAATAGAATTCCAATGAATGAGATAGTTGATCCAATAGTTGATACAATATTTCAACATGTGTAGGCATCGGGGTAATCTGAATATCGGCGAGGCATTCCAGCTAATCCTAAGAAATGCTGGGGAAAAAATGTTATATTTACTCCAATAAATATAATGGTAAATTGAGTTTTCAGCCATATAGGGTTTAATGTTATTCCTGTAAATAAAGGGTATCAATGAATAAATCCTCCTATGATAGCAAATACAGCTCCTATAGATAATACATAATGAAAGTGAGCTACTACATAATATGTATCGTGTAGAATAATATCAATTGATGAATTAGCTAAAACTACTCCGGTTAATCCCCCGACTGTAAATAAGAATACAAAACCTAGGGCTCACAGAATTGATGGGGAATAGGATAGCTGACTTCCATGTAAAGTAGCTAGTCAGCTAAAAATTTTGATTCCTGTTGGTACGGCAATGATTATTGTTGCCGACGTAAAATAAGCTCGTGTGTCAACATCTATTCCAACAGTAAATATATGATGAGCTCAAACAATAAAACCTAGTAACCCAATTGCTAGTATAGCATAAATTATACCTAATGAACCAAATGTTTCTTTTTTTCCAGATTCTTGGCTAATAATATGGGAAATTATACCAAATCCTGGTAAAATTAAAATATAAACTTCAGGGTGTCCAAAAAATCAAAATAAATGTTGATATAAAATAGGATCCCCCCCTCCTGCCGGGTCAAAGAATGAGGTATTTAAGTTTCGATCAGTTAATAATATAGTAATAGCTCCTGCTAAAACAGGTAGAGATAGTAGTAATAAAATAGCTGTAATTATAACTGATCAAACAAATAATGGTATACGATCAAAAGTAATTCCTGTAGATCGTATATTAATAATTGTGGTAATAAAGTTTACAGCCCCTAAAATTGAAGAAATACCAGCTAAATGTAGGGAAAAAATTGCTAGATCAACTGATCCTCCACTATGAGCAATTCCAGCGGAAAGGGGAGGGTAGACTGTTCACCCAGTGCCTGCCCCATTTTCTACTATTCTTCTAGCTAGAAGAAGAGTCAATGAAGGTGGTAAAAGTCAAAATCTTATATTGTTTATACGGGGAAAAGCTATGTCAGGGGCCCCTAATATTAAAGGAACTAATCAGTTTCCAAAGCCTCCAATTATGATTGGTATTACTATAAAAAAAATTATAATAAATGCATGAGCGGTTACAATAACATTGTAAATTTGGTCATCTCCAATTAAAGAGCCAGGATGACCTAATTCTGCTCGAATTAATATACTTAGAGAAGTGCCTACTATACCTGCTCAGGCTCCAAAAATAAAATATAATGTACCAATATCTTTATGATTTGTTGAAAATAACCATTGTTGCGATTAAATGGCTGAAGTTCAGGCAATAGACTGTAAATCTATGTATGAGATTTAATCTCTTTAATCAAAAAGATAATTTGTCGCTAGCTTTATAGTCAAGAATGATATTAGACTGCAATTCTGAAGGAGTAAATTAAATTACTAAGGCTTAAAAGATTATTTCTTATATTTGTAGCTTTGAAGGCTAATAGTTTAATTAACTTAAAGCCTTGGCTTTATTTATATAGTTAAGTAAACAAATCTAATAGAAAACAATAGGCACACTGAAATGAACGTTATGATTATATATGAATAGATATAAAATGACTTAATTTGGGTGAAGATAGTTCAATTATTTTCTCTATAATTTAGCATAAAAGCTGAATAGCATATACGAATATAAAAAAACAAAGTAATCAAAGTGAAAATTGTTATTAATGTTATTAAAAATAATTGATTGTTAAATGTTAATGATTGAATTACTAGTCATTTGGGTAAAAATCCAATAAACGGGGGTAAACCTCCTAGCGATAGAAGATTAATGAATAACATGAACTTTATTGTTTTTGATCTTGAGAATATTGAAAATAATTGATTTATATACAATATTTTGTAAGAATTAAACAAAATTACTAAAGTTAAAGATAAAAAAAAATAGATTAAGAAATAGAGGATTCATAGAGTTTCTCTAGAAATCATGGCAGCAACTATTCATCCTAGATGATTAATTGAAGAAAATGCCATGATTTTACGTAAAGATGTTTGATTTAATCCTCCTAATGACCCAATGATTACGGATATAATAATTACTGGAAATAGCAAAATGTCTATAATTAGATATGATAAAAGCATTAAAGGTGCAATTTTTTGTCAAGTTATTAAAAGTAAAGAATTTATTCATGATAGACCTTCCATAACTCTTGGAAATCAAAAATGGAAGGGTGCAGCCCCTATTTTTAAAAGTAAAGAAGATATTAGTATTATGTTAGTTATATTAATTATCTGATCAATTTGGAATAATGTATTTATTTTAATTGAAAATAATATAATGGCAAATATTAAAATAGAAGACGCTATAGCTTGAATTAAAAAATACTTTAATGAAGCTTCTGAGGATATTAAATTATTATTAGCCGTTACTAAGGGAATAAAAGCCAATAAGTTAATTTCTAATCCTATTCAAGCCCCAATTCATGAATTTGATGAAATTGACACTATAGTTCTAAAAACTAAAATTAACAAAAATATTATTTTTGAAGAATTTTTGAAAATTAAAAAGAAAAGGACTATAACCTTTATAGATGGGGTATGAACCCATTAGCTTAATTTAGCTTATCTTTTTTTAAAAAAAGTATGTTTTAGTGTATGACGCACAGAAATTTTTGAAGTTTTTAGAATCAGTTTAATTCTGTTAAACATAATGAATGTAATAATTATTACATTATTTACCCTATCAAGGTAATCCTTTTTTCAGGCAATTCATT